TGAAAGAAATCAAAAAATGGATTTTTGTTCAAGAATGAAATCTTATTGGAACTGTCCGGTTCATCCTTCGGAACCAGATCCGGGATGTGATATGGTTCCGAGGGATGAATTGAGACGGTATTTTTTAAATACGTAATTATCTTGAATATATCAACCATTTCTTTATTTTCCGCTCGCCTGGAAGGGACAAAAGAAACATCTTGTTTTTTCTTCAACAATCTCTGATCTCTAGTGGACCTCTCAGTAGGATTCGAACCCAGATGAAGTTCTGACCATCTGTCAGAGAAAAAAGAACGAATTGATCTTGTAGGATTCCCAAGAAATTCTTCGATTTCTTCCGGAAGCAGATGATTCTTCATCCGCTTCTCAGGTTCCGTGAATAGCCAGGACATGGAGGAAGATCCAAAAAGGCATTTCGGGAATCGATCTGATTCTATCTCTGTTTGATCGATCAATGTGTGATATTCTGAATTCTCATTTCTAACGGAATCGAAATGATCTCTGGATTGATCAGAAGAAGATCCTTTCCATTGGCTAGAATCCGTTACTTGAACGAAAATAGATCTTGTGGAATCATATTGAATATTTGACAATACATTCCGTACCTTGCTAAAAAACCGATCCTTGTTAACCAACCACACATTGTCTAACCAAATCCAATTCTCTCTCGAGACGTTCCTCAAAAAATCCGATTCGTGCTGATTCTTCCCCCAACTAACGAAAAGATCTTGGCGGAATTGCCACATATGAAATTGAGCACAATTTTGCAAAGAAATACCCCACTTGTTTCTCGAGAAGAGATGGAAAACATGCTCGATATCATTGGATTGCATAGTTGCCCCAGCTCCTTGTTGTTTGAAGAAACTCCCCCCCTGAATTGGTCTTTTTTCACGAAAAGCAGACATGAGATAACAAATCAAGTCTTTCCCTAAGATTTCGAATAGCTGTCCCGAATTCAAGTTGATTATGTTTCGTTTCTTCCTCGGAGAAAGACGATCAAATAATTCCCAATCAGGGTCCTTGCGGATCGGATCATCCGTATAGGATAAAAAAAGAAACTCCAGATATTTGCTATCTTTCTCTTTGAATGAAATCTCAATTCCAGCTACGGTTTCATTAGATATCTGACAACTAGAATCCCTCTTTTTTCCGATCCGGTTCCTCCACCACCGCGAACCCCGGTTAGATTCAGGCATGATACACTTTTTCTTTATTGGGAGAACCCAAGTACTCTCTTGCGGATCCATGAAACAACTCTCAGAAATCTTTTTCCCTTTTGGAAGATACAGGAGCGAAACAATCAACCTATTTCTATTGGAAGACCAAAAAGATTCTTCCAATGTCTCATTTCTGGGTCCAATGGAATTCATAGGTATAGGAAGAAGCCCCATCAAATAGAGATTTTTTCTTTCGATCATCTTTCGATTGTTAATACGAGATATAAGGACCACTACTACAAGCAGTAGTACACCTTTGATCGTGAAATATCGATTGCTTGTTGCACCCTGTGAATCACGTGAAAGTAGGATACTCCAAATTCGGGGGTCAAAGAGTTTCAGAAAACGTTCTTGGTGGAAAAAAATGTGAGTGAAAGATCCCACTGAATCAAATTTGATCCATGAATCTAAGAAATAGTGAAAATTCTTGATCTCTCTCAATATCTCTCTCAATTCGAATATCCAGGATTTTAATTGATGTCGTCTCATTGATTCCTCCTAAAGATTTAATTTAAATTGGATTTTGGTTATTCACGATGTACGATGATCCCTGTTAAGCATCCATGGCTGAATGGTTAAAGCGCCCAACTCATAATTGGCAAATTCGTAGGTTCAATTCCTGCTGGATGCACGCCAATGGGAACATTAAAGAAGTCTATTGGAATTGGCTCTGTATCAATGGAATCTCATCATACATACATAACGAATTGGTATGGTATATTCATACTATAACATATGAACAGTAAGAACTAGAATTCTTATCGATACTGGAACTCATAGGGAAGAAAATGGATTTATGGATGGAATCAAATATGCAGTATTTACAGAAAAAAGTCTTCGTTTATTGGGGAACAATCAATATACTTCTAATGTCGAATCAGGATCAACTAGGACAGAAATAAAGCATTGGGTCGAACTCTTCTTTGGTGTCAAGGTAATAGCTATGAATAGTCATCGACTCCCGGGAAAGGTTAGAAGGATGGGACCTATTATGGGACATAAAATGCATTACAGACGTATGATCATTACGCTTCAACCGGGTTATTCTATTCCACCTCTTATAAAGAAAAGAACTTAAAGCAAAAGACTTAATAACACGGCAATACATTTATACAAAACTTCTACCCCGAGCACACGCAATGGAGCCGTAGACAGTCAAGTGAAATCCAATCCACGAAATAATTTGATCTATGGACAGCATCGTTGTGGTAAAGGTCGTAATGCCAGAGGGATCATTACCGCAGGGCATAGAGGGGGAGGTCATAAGCGTCTATACCGTAAAATCGACTTTCGACGGAATGAAAAAGAGATATCTGGTAGAATCGTAACCATAGAATACGACCCTAATCGAAATGCATGCATTTGTCTCATACACTATGGGGATGGTGAGAAGAGATATATTTTACATCCCAGAGGGGCTATAATTGGAGATACCATTGTTTCTGGTACAGAAGTTCCTATATCAATGGGAAATGCCCTACCTTTGAGTGCGGTTTGAACTATTGATTTACGTAATTGGAAGTAACCAATTAGGTTTACGACGAAACCTAGAAATCGATCACTGATCCAATTGGAGTACACCTACGGGATAGACCTCAACAGAAAACTGTTGAGTAACGGCAGCAAGTGATTGAGTTCAGTAGTTCCTCATAGAAAATTACTGACTCTAGAGATATGGTAATATGGAGAAGACAAAATTGTTTGAAGCGCGCACAGAACCGGAAGCGCCCCTTGTTTCAAAGAGAGGAGGACGGGTTATTCACATTTCATTTGATGGTCAGAGGCGAATTGAAAGCTAAGCAGTGGTAATTAGAAAGACCCCCCCGGGGAAAAAGAGAGATGTCTCCTACGTTACCCGTAATATGTGGAAGTATCGACGTAATTTCATAGAGTCATCCGGTCTGAATGCTACATGAAGAACATAAGCCAGATGACGGAACGGGGAGACCTAGGATGTAGAAGATCATAACATGAGTGATTCGGCAGATTTGGATTCCTATATATCCACTCATGTGGTACTTCATCATACGATTCATATAAGATCCATCTGCCTAGATATCATCATATACATCTAGAAAGCCGTATGCTTTGGAAGAAGCTTGTACAGTTTGGGAAGGGGTTTTGATTGAGAAAAAAGAAGAATCTACTTCAACCGATATGCCCTTAGGCACGGCCATACATAACATAGAAATCACACTTGGAAAGGGTGGACAATTAGCTAGAGCAGCAGGCGCTGTAGCGAAACTTATTGCAAAAGAGGGTAAATCGGCCACATTAAGATTACCATCTGGGGAGGTCCGTTTGATATCCAAAAACTGCTTAGCAACAGTCGGACAAGTGGGTAATGTTGGGGTGAACCAAAAAAGTTTGGGTAGAGCCGGATCTAAGTGTTGGCTAGGTAAGCGTCCTGTAGTAAGAGGAGTAGTTATGAACCCTGTAGACCATCCTCATGGGGGCGGTGAAGGGAGAGCCCCAATTGGTAGAAAAAAACCCACAACCCCTTGGGGTTATCCTGCGCTTGGAAGAAGAAGTAGGAAAAGGAACAAATATAGTGATAGTTTTATTCTTCGTCGCCGTAAATAGGAACATTGAAAATCGAATTTTTTGAATTGGAAATAATGTGATGGGCGAACGACGGGAATTGAACCCGCGCATGGGGGATTCACAATCCACTGCCTTGATCCACTTGGCTACATCCGCCCCTTCCCTTATCTAGCTAAAGGATTTTCTCTTTTTTCCGTTCATCATTATTGTATTGATTCTTACCTTCATACTTCAGATTAAGATCGAGATATTGGACATAGAATGCCAATTTCAAAAATGTAAAAAAAGGAGTAATCAGCCGTGACACGTTCACTAAAAAAAAATCCTTTTGTAGCTAATCATTTATCGGGAAGAATTGAAAAACTCAACATGAGGGAGGAGAAAGAAATAATAGTGACTTGGTCTCGGGCATCTACCATTATACCCACAATGATTGGCCATACAATCGCTATTCATAATGGAAAGGAACATTTACCTATTTATATCACAGATCGTATGGTCGGTCACAAATTGGGAGAATTCGCACCTACTCTCACTTTCGTGAGACACGCGAGAAACGATAATAAATCTCGTCGTTAGTCGTTCTACTAAGTATTCATGTGAATAGCCTTATCTTAAGAGTCTTTATCTTATAGTAACTTCTAGTAAGAGTCTAGGTAGAGTATTTTATTTTCTTTTTCTAGTATACTAAGACTTCTACTTTTCTTACTTATTCTTACTTTTCTGACTTATCTTATACTATACTTCACCTAGGCACTTATCATTCATTGGCGGGGGGAGAACTTTCTTTTATGATAAAGAACGAAAATTCGGATTCGGATAGAGAAGCAAAAGTGGTAGCTCAACATACACGTATGTCTGTTTTCAAAGCGCGAAGAGTCATTGATCAGATTCGCGGACGTTCTTATGAGGAAACACTCATGATACTGGAACTACTACCTTATTGGGCAGCTTATCCAATTTTAAAATTAGTTTATTCTGCAGCAGCAAATGCTAGTCATAATATGGGTTTGAATGAAGCTGATTTATTTATTAGTAAAGCTGAAGTCAATGGAGGTACTATTGTGAAAAAGCTAAGACCCCGGGCTCGAGGGCGTAGTTATCTGATAAAAAAAACCACTTGTCATATAAAGATTGTTTTAAAAGAAAAATCGAAATTCTAGATTTCTCTAAAGAAAGAGAATTTCGATTCCTATTTAGAAAAAAAATATATGGATGTAAAAAGAATAGAAAAATATGGGACAAAAAATAAATCCACTTGGTTTCAGACTTGGAACAACTCAAAGTCATCATTCGTTTTGGTTCGCAAAACCAAAGAATTTTTCTACGGGTTTACAAGAAGATGAAAAAATACGGAATTGTATTAAGGACTATGTCAAAAAAAATAAGAGAATATCCTCAGGTTTCGAAGGAATTGCCCATATAGGGATTCATAAAAGAATAGATTTGATTCAGGTCATAATCTATATTGGATTTCCAAATTTATTAATAGAAGGACGAACAAGGGGAGTCAAAGAATTACAGATGGATGTACAAAAAGAGTTTCATTCTGTAAACCGGAGACTCAACATTGCTATCACAAGAATTGAAAAGCCTTACGGACAACCTAATATTCTTGCGGAATATATAGCTTTACAATTAAAAAATAGAGTTTCGTTTCGAAAGGCAATGAAAAAAGCTATTGAATTAACTGAACAAACGGGTACAAAAGGAATTCAAGTGCAAATTGCAGGGCGTATCGACGGAAAAGAGATTGCACGTGTCGAATGGATCAGAGAAGGCAGGGTTCCCCTACAAACAATTCGCGCTAAAATTGATCACTGTTCCCATACGATTAGAACTATCTATGGAGTCTTAGGCATCAAAATTTGGATATTTGTAAACCAAGAATAAGAAAATCAGAATAATGGACCTTTCTTTATCTCGCCATTCTGCTTAGCGATAGAAAAGATTTCTAAACTCTTTTCTTATTTTTTTTATCTTAATCAAAGAAAAACGAACAATTCTAATTCTATAAGGTTTTAAAAAAATTTGATTTACCCTTTAATTTTGATTTTAGTAGAATTGCTATGCTTAGTGTGTGACTCGTTAGTTTTTTATTTAGAGTTTAGAATTGAGATTGAAAAAAAACAGGCTGACCCCACTCTAAACTTTGTAACTATCAAAACTAAATAAACTCAAAACTAATAACCAACTTATTGCTTCGTATTGTCGAGATCCCAAGAAAAAGTCACTATATGACTGAATCGATCATATAGTTGTAGCAACTAAAATTCTTTTCATTAAAAAAGAAATCTGATTATGAATTGTAAAACAAAAAAAGGGGATGTGGAAAAATGGAAGGATGATAGAAAGAGAGAATAAAGATCTCAATGATATATGATTTCCATATGTATGGTTTATGAAGAATCACCCCATAAAAAAGGCAGTGTTATAAAGCATCAACATCAATATAAAATATAGATACAAAATCTCCAATTAAAATATAATAATAATAAGAAATATACAAATAAAAAATACAAGAAAATAAATTAAATTTAAATAATTGAATTAATAAGAATCGAAATAATCTAATCAATATGGATAATAAAGTCTATCTATTAATATAGAATAGAAAAAATAGATGAATAATTTTATCGAGCTTCGGGTTAAGAAAAACTGAGGAGATTGACTCGGAAACAAAGAACAGATTTTGTTGGGAGCTCCATTGCAGAGTTCAGGCCTAAGCATTAATGAAGAAGCTATAGGAACGATGGAACCTGTGACTACATAGGATTTTCTTGAAAACGAATCAATCCTAATGATTCATTGGGTAGGATGGCGAAATGAACCAAGAAAAAATGGATTTTTTCTGTAGGGTCATGAATTGACCCTACAAATGAAGGAGGAAAGAGTCAATATTCGCCCGCGAACCCTTTTTTTAGTTTTCTTTAATTTAAGAATTTCCTTTATTGGATGACTTTTGGCGTGATGAAATAGAGGTTTAGAAAAAGAAGCATTATATATAAACAAACATGCCTAGTTATCTAATTCTATTCTATATACATCTCCCTATGTAACAAATTCAATATAAAAGAAATTAAAATGAGTATATTCTTTTTTTTTTTGATAAAATGAAATACATAAATACATGTGTATATGAAAGATTATTGAATCATTTCATTCGCGAGGAGCTGGATGAGAAGAAACTCTCATGTCCGGCTCTGCAGTAGAGATGGAATTAATAAACAACCATCAACTATAACCCCAAAAGAACCAGATTTCGTAAACAACATAGAGGTAGAATGAAGGGAATATCTTGCCGAGGCAATCATATTTGTTTTGGCAGATACGCTATTCAGGCACTTGAACCTGCTTGGATCACAGCTAGACAAATAGAAGCAGGGCGAAGAGCAATGACACGATATGCGCGTCGTGGCGGAAAGATATGGGTACGTATCTTTCCCGACAAACCTGTTACAGTAAGACCTACGGAAACACGTATGGGTTCGGGCAAGGGATCCCCCGAATATTGGGTATCCGTTGTTAAACCGGGCAAAATACTTTATGAAATGAATGGAGTATCAGAAACTGTAGCCAAAGCAGCTATGAAAATAGCTGCATGCAAAATGCCTATACGAACTCAATTTGTTATTTCAGGATAGGTAAACAAAAGTAAAAGAAAGGAAGAATGAAAAAACAACCGCGGATTTCTTTATCTCTGGACAGACAATATTTCTTTTTTCTCTTATCCCTTGCATTGAAATAAGAGATTACAATAAAAATGATATGATTCAACCTCAAACCCTTTTGAATGTAGCGGATAACAGTGGAGCTCAAGAATTGATGTGTATTCGAATCATAGGAACTAGTAATCAACGATATGCTCATATTGGCGATGTTATTGTTGCTGTAATAAAAGAAGCAGTGCCCAACATGCCTCTAGAAAGATCAGAAGTAATTAGAGCTGTGATTGTACGCACGTGTAAAGAACTCAAACGTGACAACGGCATGATAATACGATATGATGACAATGCAGCGGTTATCATTGATCAAGAAGGAAATCCAAAAGGAACTCGAATTTTTGGTGCGATTACTCGGGAATTGAGACAGTTGAATTTTACTAAAATAGTTTCATTAGCACCCGAAGTTTTATAGATGAAAATAGGATATATCTATCCTATTTATATATATATATCTATAAGATTATAAAGACTATAGAAAATATTTAGAATATTCTAGAATCTAGAATATTCAAACATCTGAAATAGATCCGATTAATAGATTGTGTCTCATGCATATACTTTTCATTAAAAATAATTTTTTCTAATTTAAGAATAAAAAAAAAAAAGAAGCATGTTGATTATATTAAAATGAGGAGGCACCAATAACTAAAGTTAGTCATGGGTAGGGACATTATTGCCAATATAATAACTTCTATAAGAAATGCTGACATGGAGCAAAAGGGAAGAGTTCAAATAGTATCTACTAATATAACTAAAAACATTGCGAAAATACTTTTACGAGAAGGTTTTATTGAAAACGTTAGAAAACATCAAGAAAGTCAAAAAAATTTCTTGGTTTCAACCTTGCGACATAGAAAGACTATGAAAGGGAATAAAATAATTTTAAAGCGTATCAGCCGACCTGGTCTACGAATCTATTCCAACTATCAACGAATTCCTAAGATTCTAGGTGGAATGGGAATTGTAATTCTTTCTACTTCTCGAGGTATAATGACAGATCGAGAAGCTCGACGAGAAAAAATTGGAGGAGAAATTTTGTGTTATATATGGTGATTCTCCTGGATACCCTAATTTTCTCTCGAACTTACTCTTTGTAAAATAGAGAGGAAGAGGAGAAGTTAATTATAGAACTCTTCCTCTATTAGTTGATACTTAAAGGGGGTTCCCTGGAATGAAAGAACAAAAATTGATTCATGAGGGTTTAATCACTGAATCACTTCCCAACGGTATGTTCCGAGTTCGGTTAGATAATGAAGATCTAATTCTAGGTTATATTTCAGGGAGAATCCGGCGCAGTTTTATACGTATACTACCCGGAGATAGGGTCAAAATCGAAATGAGTCGTTATGATTCAACCAGGGGACGTATAATTTATAGACTTCGCAAAAAAGATTTGAACGATTAGATCAGTCTTTTCAACATCCTTTTCGTGGGAATATAATTTGAAGTTCAAAAATGCAATAAACTTCTTTTTGTTTCAAAAAGAAAAAAAAATAGATTCCGAATGAAGGTAAGGAATGATCAATATGAAAATAAGGGCTTCTGTTCGTAAAATTTGTGAAAAATGTCGCCTGATTCGCAGGCGGGGGCGAATTAGAGTCATTTGTTCAAATCCGAGACATAAACAGAGACAGGGGTAATCCTTCTCAAGTTCTAAATCAAGAACTTTTCCAAAGAAAAACCCATGTACATGTAAAAAGAAAGAAGAAAGGATTCATTTTTATATGAAATGGATATCCGCCGCGTATCTTTCTGTAGATTTCTGATTCTTCTTTCTTTTATTATTATGAATCTGATAGAATAAAATATGACAAAACCTATAGCAAAAATTGGTTTACGTAAGAATGCACGTATTGGTTCACATAAGAATGAACGTAGAATACCAAAAGGAGTTATTCATGTTCAAGCGAGTTTCAACAATACTATTGTAACTGTTACAGACGTGCGAGGTCGGGTGGTTTCTTGGGCTTCTGCTGGTACTTCTGGATTCAGAGGCACAAGAAAAGGAACACCCTATGCTGCTCAAGCAGCAGCATTTAATGCTATTCGTACAGTCGTTGAACAGGGTATGCAACGAGCAGAAGTTATGATAAAGGGTCCAGGTCTCGGAAGAGATGCGGCATTACGAGCCATTCGTAGAAGTGGGATGCTATTAAGTTTCGTACGTGATGTAACACCCATGCCGCATAATGGATGTCGCCCCCCTAAAAAAAGACGTGTGTAGAAATAATAATTCAAGAGATTTCAAGAGAAATAAATGATTCAATGATCTGATCCAATAATCATAAATAAAATAAAAAAAATACTATGGTTCGAGAAGAAGTAGCAGGATCCACTCGAACACTACAGTGGAAATGTGTTGAATCAAGAGTAGACAGCAAGCGTCTTTATTATGGTCGTTTCGTTCTGTCCCCGCTTATGAAAGGTCAAGCCGATACCATAGGTATTGCCATGCGAAGGGCTTTACTTGGAGAAATAGAAGTAACATGTATCACACGTGCAACATCTGAAAATGTGCTGCATGAATATTCTACGATAGCAGGTATTGAAGAATCAGTACATGAGATTTTAATAAATTTGAAAGAAATTGTATTGAGAAGTAATCTCTATGGAGTTAGGGGCGCATCCATTTGCGTCAGGGGTCCCAAATACATAACAGCTCAAGATATCATCTCACCACCTTCTGTAGAAATAGTTGACACGACACAGCATATAGCTAACCTGACAGAACCAATTGATTTGTGTATTGAATTACAAATCAAGAGAGATCGCGGATATCATATGAAATTTGCAAACGACTCTCACGATGGAAGTTATCCTATAGATATTGTCTCCATGCCCGTTCGAAATGCGAATCATAGTATTTATTCTTATGGGAATGGGAATGAAAAACAAGAGATACTCTTTCTAGAAATATGGACGAATGGAAGTTTAACTCCTAAAGAAGCACTTTATGAAGCTTCTCGTAATTTGATTGATTTATTGATTCCTTTTCTACATGCAGAGGAAGAGGACATGAATTTAGAGGAAAATGAAAACAGATGGAATCTACCCCTTTTTTCCTTTCAAGACAGATTCACTAATCTCAAGAAAAACAAAAAAGGAATTCCATTGACATGTATTTTTATTGACCAATCAGAATTGTCTTCCAGGACCTATAATTGTCTCAAAAGGTCCAATATACATACATTATTGGACCTTTTGAGTCACAGTCAAGAAGATCTTATTAAAATGGAATATTTTCGCATAAAAGATGTAAAACAGATATTGGGCACTCTACAGAAACATTTTGCAATCAATTTACCTACAAAAAAGTTTTCATTTTAAATCCATTGGAATTTTTTCATTTTTCAGTTTTTCTAAATAAAAAAGAATAGAAGGAGTTTTGAATCTCCGACACGATCCATATATTTGCAGATTTGCAGAATAGATCATAATAAGATTGATTGATGTATCTATGGAAGATCCAGAAGGGGGATCTTCCATAGATCCCTATGTCGTGGTATTTTACGGTTGAATCAATTTGAAAAAGACCTAAAGTTAGGGATTTATCAATAGGTAAAGTTGCTCCAATACCTAACCAAAGAGCTACTGCGGTACCGATCAAAAATACTGTTGTAGCTACTGGACGACGAAATGGATTTTGGAATTTATTGACATTCTCCAAAAAAGGTACTGTCAATAATCCTATAGGTACTGAAACCATTAAAAGAACACCCAATAACTTATTGGGTACTGTGCGAAGTATTTGAAATACGGGAAAGAAGTACCATTCGGGTAATATTTCCAACGGAGTTGCAAATGGATCCGCGGGTTCACCGATCATTGACGGCTCTAGAACTGCTAAGCCCACACTACATGCAATAGTGCCTAGAATTACTACTGGAAAAATATATAAAAGATCATTGGGCCATGCGGGTTCTCCATAATAATTATGCCCCATCCCTTTAGCCAATTTAGCTCTTAATACGGGATCATTCAAATCAGGTTTCTTTGTTATTTGGATAGGTGAATTCTTGTGGATCCATCCCCCAAAGGAACCGGACATGATAATTTTTTATCATCCGGCTCGAGCAAGAATCAAAATAATCACAGAAATAGATCCATAGAAAATCTATAGTTCATACATATCTACATATATAATGTAGAATTACTTTATGTAAGAAAAGATTTATCAAATTCCATTTCCCCAAGTTGTAACGATTCATTGCAAAGAATTCAGTTCTGGCAACAAGGAAATGCTCAAGATCCAAGTAGGCTTACAAATTCGATCATGATCAAGTGCTTTTTGGATTGTCTCATATCTTTTGGTTGGTATTTATCCCCACAGCATCTAAATTTTATTAAATATACATACAAAAATACAAAGTTTTTACTTGTTACTAATAAAGTTTAGCCCTGTTCTTCCTTAGATCCCTTATTTCACTCCGATAGTATCAAAGATCGGGGTCGATGCAGAGGAAATGAATGCATCGACATACTAAAAGAAACTTACTAAGTTTACTCTAAAATTAATACGAAATACTAATACTATCAATTACTAATTACTCTAATTAGAATTAGAATAAGTTTCCTATAAAAAAAGAAAAATAAAACAAAGTGGAATAGATAGAACATTGGATCATGGATCATGCCACATCACTTATTCTAGGGATCTTACGGAGCCTGTTCATGCATAACATAATTCGGGTATGATCATAGAAAAGATTCTCCTCAAGCGAAGCGCCCTATCCTATGCTATATAAAGGCACTGACGTGATGGTTGGATGCGGAGACACATTGGGTTGTGAATTCCAACATGGCGGATAAAATCATATATCTGCATGGCCAAATCAATAGTTCAAGTCACACACTCCCATAATCCATCCTCTTTTTAGGAAAATATACTTCAACAATTCGTATCAAATAAACAATACTTCAGAGTTGAAGAGAAGTATCCAAATAACATGCCTTATTTTTCAATAATCCATATTTTTAGCAATGAAAGACTCTTGTTCCTCCCCTATATGATAAATTACAAAGATCTATGATCTGCCTTCTCTATAAAGGACCCGAAATACCTTGCTTACGTATCATTGGAAAGTGCATTAACATAAATACGGCAGTAAGAAGAGGCAATACAAAAGTATGTAAACTATAGAAACGAGTCAAAGTGGATTGACCCACACTAGCACTTCCACGCAATAATTCTACCAAAGATGATCCTATTATAGGAATAGCTTCAGGCACGCCTGTTACAATTTTTACTGCCCAATAACCAATTTGGTCCCGAGGTAAGGAATAACCTGTTACGCCAAAAGATGCGGTCAATACAGCCAGAACCACCCCTGTAACCCAAGTTAATTCGCGGGGTTTTTTAAACCCACCCGTAAGATACACACGAAATACGTGCAAGATCATCATTAGAACCATCATACTTGCTGACCATCGATGAACTGATCGAATTAACCAACCAAAGTTGGCCTCAGTCATTATGTATTGAACAGAGGAAAAAGCCTCTGTAACAGTCGGACGATAGTAAAAGGTCATAGCAAAACCCGTAGCTACTTGTACTAAAAAACAAGTAAGCGTAATCCCTCCTAGACAATAAAATATGTTGACATGAGGAGGAACATATTTACTAGTTATATCATCTGCAATCGCTTGAATCTCGAGACGTTCCTCGAACCAATCATATACTTTATTGAGATAGGTAATCCAAGAAAGACTCCCCCTCTTAGAACCGTATATGAGAATTTCATCTCGTACGGCTCAAGCCGAAACACACAAATACTGGTTTCAACGGATATGAAATAGAGAGTTTACAACTTCTTGGGACTTAGCCGCTTGACTCGATTTGATCCAAAGATACGAAGTAAGAAAAATCCGGAATCTTTTATTTGTGATGATAATGCCAAGAAATACAATTTCAAGTTGGCTCATCCATCTTTATTTATTGACAGGCTTCTTGAATCTTCTCTTCCCTATTTTTTCCTTTTTTATAGGAATTCTCTTGTTGAGACCCTATGAATCAATTGAAACCTCAGATTCATACTATAACCACGATGATTTAAAAAAGCCAAAGCTAAACTCAAAGGTTCTCTGAGTAAAAACCATTTGATCATCACTTCTTTAATGAATGTAATGACTCAAAAAAATTCGGTCAAAAGAAATCTGAAGAAAAAAATTGTTGGATTTATAAAAGACCTATTTCCATTTTTTTTAGTCCGGTTGCGAGGTCTGAATAATAGGTATGAATCATAGTTCAAATATTTCTTTTCTTGATCTATTCTATATAGTCCGTGCTCCAGAGACTATAATAAATATCTGACGAGGTAGAATCATCTTTATAGAGATGACAGGTCCATTCTCTGTATTCTCAATAGGATCAATTATAACAAGTCACACGCTCATATTCCGGAAATGAAATATCAAAACAAATAAATTTCACGATCAAACTACCGGAATGGTCTATAAATCCAAGTCTTAGGTAATCTTAAGTTGAAGTATTAAGTATTTTAAGTATTCAGTAAGTCTAAGTAAAAAAATCTGTTTTGATTGAAAAACTAGGAAGTCCTAGTTTTTACGAACTAATTAATTGAAATTCCATCCAGTAAAACAGATGAATTATAAATTTCTAAAAGAATAGATAGAAATATTGCAAATAGAGCCATTGCGACTCCCATAAGTGGTGTAGTCCCCCACCCCGGAGCTACTTTTCCATATTCCGAATTCAATGGTTTCAATAAATTCCCTACGCCAGTTCGTCTTGGTCCAGATTTAGAACTACTCTCAACGGTTTTTGTAGCCATAAATCCTCTTTCATCATGGGTTGAAATCTGTTGACTTTGTATACCATTCCGTTGTAGTTGTAAACAAACAACATTATCGTGATCCATTGTGATCTTGAAATTATCGAAAAAATGGAAACAGCAACCCTAGTCGCCATCTCCATATCCGGTTTACTTGTAAGCTTTACTGGGTACGCCTTATATACCGCTTTTGGGCAACCCTCTCAAAAATTAAGAGATCCCTTCGAAGAACATGGGGACTAGTTCTAGTTGAAGTAAGGAGCCCCCCAATATTCATATGGGGGGGGCTCCTTACTTCAATGGAAATAATGAAAAATCATTTCATTTTTTTAGTTGGAACTTTAGGTGGTTCACGAAAAAAGATAGCGAAAAAGATTATCCCTAAAGTTGAAACTAAGAGGAATGTATAAACCAATGCTTCCATAGATTCGATCGTGGTTTACAATTATAGCTTCCACACCTATTCATTTTGGATCATTTACTAATGATTTCCAATTTACTAATATTCTAATCTAATATTCTAATATATATAGTAATAGTATAAGTATATAATATATATACTGTAACTGTAATAATAATAGTAATAATAGAATAATAGTCATATCTTATTACTATTCTATTTCCTTTCTCATTTTTCTGTATTATTCTATTTATATCTATTTAGATTATACATAAAAATAAAAAAATAGAGGCAAAAGATGGCAAAGGAATTTTGTATCAGAC